AAAAAAGAAAAACAGGGGCGAAACTGTAGCAGGGGCAATCCGTTCAAGAAAGTTCAAACATGTAGTTATTTTTACTGATAACCAGCCAAAGCCAAATACCTCTACGTATATTAATACCAAATATACTAAGAGTCCTAAAAAGAAAGTGAATTTGACCCATTATTCACAACAATCGGATTTTCGTCGAGGTCTAATCAAAGGCTCCATGCGCGGACAAAGACGTAAAACTATTACTTGGGAACCGTTTCAAGCAAATGTGCATTCCCCGCTTTTTTTGGACAGGTTAGACAAACCTTTTTCTTTTGATATTTCCGAACTGATGAAAGTAATTTTTCAAAATTGGATGTGGAAACAAAAAGACCAAAAACTTTCTGATTCTAAAATGGATAACCAAGAGGAGGACAAAAGAGAAAAATACAAAAGAAAAGAAAAAACAGAGATACCCATAGCAGAAATCTGGAATACATTTTTTTTTGCTCAAGTACTCAGAAGTTTTGTATTATTAACTCAATCAATTCTTAGAAAATATATTATATTACCTTCACTGATAATAGCTAAAAACATTGCTCGCATGCTATTATTTCAAATTCCCGAATGGTCCGAGGATTTAAAGGATTGGAATAGGGAAATGTATGTAAAATGCACCCATAATGGTGTTCAATTATCCGAACGAGAATTTCCGAAAAACTGGTTAACAGAGGGTATTCAGATAAAGATCCTATTTCCTTTTTGCCTGAAACCCTGGCACAAATCTAAGCTACAATTCCCTCATAAAGATGCAATGAAAAAAAAAAGGGGACAAAAAAACAACGATTTTTGTTTTTTAACAGTTTGGGGAATGGAAGCAGAATTGCCTTTTGGTCCTCCCCGAAAAAGACCTTCGTTTTTTAAACCCATTTTCAAAGAACTAAAAAAAAAAATTAGACAATTGAAAACAAAGTCTTTAAGAGTTTTAAAAGAAAGAACAAAAATTTTTCAACAAATCGAAAAAGAAACAAAAAGATGGGTCATCAAAAGAATTCTATTACTAAAAGTAAAAGGAAGAGTAAAAGAACTTTCAAAAACAAACCAAATTCCATTATTTAGATTGCGAGAAATAGATGAATTCAGTGAAGATAAAAAAGATTTGATAATGAGTAATCAGATGATTCACGAATCGTCCATTCAAATTCGATCTATGAATTGGACAAATTTAGCACTGCCCGAAAAAAAAATAAAAGATCTGACTAATCGAACAAACATAATAAAAAAGAAAATAGAAAAAATTAAAAAAGAAAAGAAAAAAAGACTGCTAACTTACGAAATAAATATTAGTTCGAACAAAACAGGTTATCGTCCGAAAATATTAGGAGCGTCCAAAAAGATTTGGCAAATATTAAAAAAAAGAAATACTCGATTAATCAGTAAATCATATTTTTTTATAAAATTTTTCATTGAAAGGATATACATAAAATTTTTTCTAGCTATTGTCAATATTCCAAGAATCCATGCAATTTTTTTTGGTGATTCAAAAAAAATCCAAATTATTGAGAAAAATATCCACAATAATGAAACAAATCAGGAAAGAATTAATAAAACAAGTAAAAATGGAATTCACTTTATTTCGACTATAAAAAAATCACTTTCTAAGGTTAGTAATAAGAATTCAAAGATTTCTTATGATTTCTCTTTTTTCTCACAATCACAAGCGTATGTATTTTACAAATTATCACAAACCCAACTTATTTTCTTTTATAATTTAAGATTTGTCTTTCAATATGACGGAACATCCCTTTTTCTTAAGAAGGAAATAAAGGATTATTTAAAAAAACAAGGAATATTTCATTACGAATTAAGACATGAATCTTTTTGGAATTTCGAAATGAATCAATGGAAAAACTGGTTAAAGGGGCATTATCAATATCAATCCGATTTATCTCGGATAAGATGGTCTATATTAGTACCACAAAAATGGCGAAATAGAGCCACTCAACACAGTATGGCTCAAAAGAAAGATTTAAACAAAAAGGATTCATATGAAAAAAATAGATTAACTCATTCCGACAAACAAATTTTTTTTGAAGCGAATCCATTGCAGAATAAAAAAGATAATTTTAAAAAACACTATAGATACGATCTTTTATCATATAAATCTATTAATTATGAAGATAAGAAAGACTCATATATTCATAAATCATTATTCCAAGTAAATAATAAAAAAGAAGAAATCTTTTCTAATTCCAACATAAGGGAAGGCAAATTATTTGATATGTTGGGAGGTATCCCTATTAATAATTATATAGAAGAAGATGATATTATGGATACGGATAAATTTTCGGATAGAAAATATTTTGATTGGAGAATTCTCGATTTTTGTCTTAGAAATAAGGTTGATATTGAAGTCTGGGTTGATATTGGTACCAACAGGAATCCAAATACTAAGATTGGGGCTGATAAGTATCAAATAATTGATGAAATTAATAAGAAAGTTCTTTTTTATCTTACAATTCATGAAGATGAAGAAATTAAACCATCCAATCAAAAAAAGTTCTTTTTTGATTGGATGGGAATGAATGAAGCAATACTAAGTTGTCCTATATCAAATCTGGAGCTTTGGTTCTTCCGAGAATTAGTGCTATTTTTTAATGCATATAATAAAAAACCGTGGATCATACCAATCAAATTACTTCTTTTCAGTTTTAATGGAACTGAAAATGGGAATAAAAAAATAACTCGAAAGAAAAAGGAAGATCTTTTTATATCATCGAATCAAAAAAACTCTCTTGAATTTTACAATAGAAGTAAAGAAGAAAAAGAACCCCCAGACCAAGGGAATCCTGGATTAGATGCACAAAACCAAGTAAGTCTTGGGTCAGTTCTCTCAAACCAAGAAAAAGATGTTGAAGCAAATTCTTCGGGATCAGACATCAAAAAACGTAGAACGAAAAAACAATACAAGAACAACACAGAAGCAGAACTTTATTTATTCCTAAAAAAGTATTTGCATTTTCAGTTCAGATGGGATTCTTTTTTAAATCAAAGAATAATAAATAATATCAAGATCTATTGTCTCCTGCTTCGACTGATAAATCCAAGAGAAATTGCTATATCCTCTATTCAAGGGGGAGAAATGGGTCTGGATATTTTGATGATTCATAAGGATTTAACTCTTACAGAATTGGTGAAAGGGGGAATATTTATTATCGAACCGCTTCGTCTGTCTGTAAAAAACGACGGACATTTTTTTATATATCAAATCGTAGGTATTTCATTGGTTCATAAGAATAAGCGCAAAATTACTAAAAGATACCGAGAAAAAAGCTATGTTCATAAAAAAAAAAATTATGAATCCATTGCAAGACATCAAAGAATGACTGGAAATAGAGACAAAAAGAATTATGATTTGCTTGTTCCTGAAAATATTTTATTCCCTAACCGTCGTAGAGAATTGAGAACTCTGATTTGTTTCAATTGGAAGAATCCAAATGGTATTCAGAGAAATTCCGTATTTTGTAATAACGTAAAAAAAGGGGGTCACGTTTTGGATAAAAGCAAAGATCTTTCTAGAGAGAAAAAGAAACTAATTAAATTAAAGTTCTTTCTTTGGCCCAATTATCTATTAGAAGATTTAGTTTGTATGAATCGCTATTGGTTTAATACCAATAATGGCAGTCGTTTCAGTATGATAAGGATACATATGTATCCACGATTGCAAATTTGTTACTAGTACGTTTTTCTTATCCATCGCGTACCATACGTACCATACCCGGTATATGAAAACAAAGAGATGGACACATGCCTTGTCTTACATTCCATTATGATACAGGATACCACTTTAAGGACATACGGATTGGTTAGATCTATAAATGAATTAACAGAATTTTTTTTTTTAGGTCTCGCTTTTTCTCTTTTGAAGAAATATACCATCCTTTTTTATCCCTAATCAAATTGAAAATGGAATTGATTGTTGATTGATTTTATCGGAAGTTCATAACGGCTTTAAGATGATTGTGTATATTCAATTCAAATGACTAACATTATTATTACTGATCAGTAAATTTCATATTAAAAGAAAGGGAAAAGAGGATTTTGTTTTATGGTAAAAAATTCATTCATCTCAGTTACTTTTCAAGAAAAAAAAAAAGAAAACAGCGGGTCTGTTGAATTTCAAGTATTAAGTTTCACTAATAAGATACAAAGACTTACTTCCCATTTGGAATTGCACAGAAAAGACTATTTATCTCAGAGGGGTTTACGGAAAGTTCTGGAAAAACGCCAACGGCTACTTTCTTATTTGTCAAAGAAAAATAGAGTACGTTATAAAGAATTAATTAGTCAGTTGAATATTCGGGAGTCAAAAAATCGTTAATTTGAAAAAAGAATTTTGAATTATTTGATTTATTAGATTTTGAATCTTGATAACTTCTTTTTGTTTTCAACAATTCATGTAAGAATGAATCGAGGAAAAACCTATGAGTATACTAGCTACAGGAAAAGACCTTATGAGAGTAAATATGGGACCTCACCACCCATCAATGCATGGTGTTCTTCGTCTCATCGTTACTCTCGATGGCGAAGATGTTATTGACTGTGAACCGATATTGGGTTATTTACACAGAGGGATGGAAAAAATTGCGGAAAACCGAACAATTATACAATATCTGCCTTATGTAACACGTTGGGATTATTTAGCTACTATGTTCACAGAAGCAATAACTGTAAATGGACCAGAACAGTTGGGAAATATTCAAGTACCTAAAAGGGCCAGCTATATCAGAGTAATTATGTTGGAGTTGAGTCGTATAGCCTCTCATCTGTTATGGCTCGGCCCTTTTATGGCAGATATCGGTGCACAGACCCCCTTCTTCTATATTTTCAGAGAAAGAGAATTAGTATATGATCTCTTCGAAGCTGCCACCGGTATGAGAATGATGCATAATTATTTTCGTATCGGAGGGATAGCGGCCGATTTACCCCATGGCTGGATAGAGAAATGTTTGGATTTCTGTGATTATTTTTTAACGGGGGTTGTTGAATATCAAAAACTTATTACACGAAACCCTGTCTTTTTAGAACGAGTTGAAGGAGTAGGCATTTTTGGTGGAGAAGAAGCAATAAATTGGGGTTTATCAGGACCAATGCTACGAGCGTCTGGAATAGAATGGGATCTTCGTAAAGTGGATCATTATGAGTGTTACGACGAATTTGATTGGGAAGTCCAGTGGCAAAAAGAAGGAGATTCATTAGCTCGTTATTTAGTCCGAATCGGTGAAATGACAGAATCCGTAAAAATTATTCAACAGGCTTTGGAAGGAATTCCGGGGGGGCCCTATGAGAATTTAGAAATCCGATGCTTTGCTAGAGAAAGCGATCCAAAATGGAATGATTTTGAAGATCGATTCATTAGTAAAAAACCTTCTCCTACTTTTGAATTACCGAAACAAGAACTTTATGTGAGAGTCGAAGCCCCAAAAGGAGAATTGGGAATTTTTCTGATAGGAGATCAAAGTAGTTTTCCTTGGCGGTGGAAAATTCGCCCACCAGGTTTTATCAATTTGCAAATTCTTTCTCAGTTAGTTAAAAGAATGAAATTGGCGGATATTATGACGATACTAGGTAGTATAGATATCATTATGGGAGAAGTTGATCGTTGAAATGATAGTTGATACAACAGAAGTACAAGATATTAATTCTTTTTCCCGATTGGAATCCTTAAAAGAGCTCTATGGGACCATACGGGTGTTTGCCCCTATTTTGACTCTTGTATTAGGAATCACAATAGGTGTACTAGTAATTGTGTGGTTAGAAAGAGAAATATCTGCAGGAATACAACAACGTATTGGCCCTGAATACGCCAGCCCTTTCGGAATTCTTCAAGCTTTAGCAGATGGAACAAAACTACTTTTCAAAGAGAATCTTCTTCCAGCTAGAGGAAATACTCGTTTCTTCAGTATTGGACCATCTATAGCAGTCATATCAATTCTACTAAGTTATTCAGTAATTCCTTTTAGTTATCACCTTGTTTTAGCTGATCTCAATATTGGTATTTTTTTATGGATTGCCGTTTCAAGTATTGCTCCTATTGGACTTCTTATGTCAGGATATGGATCAAATAATAAATATTCGTTTTTAGGTGGTCTGCGAGCTGCAGCTCAATCGATTAGTTATGAAATACCATTAACTTTATGTGTTTTATCAATATCTCTACGTGCGATTCGCTAAAATAGAAGCTTTCCTTCTAGAAGAAAAAAAAAAAAAAAGAAATTGAATGGATATCCACATTTTTTTTTTTATTCATTTATTTATTCTTTAGGTTAATAAAAAAATTAGATAGTTATATATGAGTGAAAGAAAACAACTTCTAAATTCGCAGTAAAAGCAGATTGAGTCTCATTTCCTATGTACAAGAGTTAAGTGAAAGTAAACAAAAGTGGAAGATGCCCTTTACCCCAAGATTAGTTGATCGGTCATCCTAGCTTGAAGCGGGCTCAAAAGTCAACCGTATGGAGTTTTCACTATATGTTTGAATGTATTACAATACATATATTAACGAACGGGGGATTGAAAAAAAAAAAATGGGTGGATAATAAGGAACACTAAAATACACACAAAGAATTAGTAATGGAGATTATGTAAATTAACGAAAAAGATACGTCTGCATAACATAAAAAGAATACTAATTGGGGCTTTAAGTTGGTAGAAATGATCAGGTAGTACTCCCCACAATTCCGATTCAGAGTATGCTCCTATCCCCCAATTAAAGAAATTACTATCAGGAACGAAATAATCCCTTACTTTTTTGAGGCCCCCTTTTTCTCAGAAAGAAGAAGAGGAACAAAAAAAATAGAAAAAAAAGAAAATTACAATAAAAAGAAAAGCGCTTTTTTTCTTATTTCTTTCCTATCTTCATAGAAAGAAAAATTGTGTCATGATTCATGAACTAATGGAATGTCTAATTCTTTTTTTTTTCGTAATCGAAAATAAAATGATGGCTCGAAATATCAATAGATATTTCTACAAAGAGTATTTTATTGAAGGATTTATTAAGTTATTACTCACCCCAAAAAAGTTGAAGGATTAGATCAATTCAGAAATGCTTTTTGATTTATTCTTATAGCAGACAGAATTCCATTGGTATAATTGGGGGCCTTCCACGAGTCTATCTATGCTATAACCATATCAAGATAACGAATACTTGCCCGGTCCTTACATTTATTTGTGGCCCTGAGGAGCCGTATGAGGTGAAAATCTCATGTACGGTTTTGTAATAGCGATGGGAACAGTAATGTTATCACCGACTATGATTATCTAATAGTTCAAGTACAGTTGATATAGTCGGGGCGCAATCAAAATATGGTTTTTGGGGGTGGAATTTGTGGCGTCAACCTATAGGGTTTATCGTTTTTCTAATTTCTTCCCTAGCAGAATGCGAAAGATTACCTTTTGATTTACCAGAAGCAGAAGAAGAATTAGTAGCAGGCTATCAAACCGAATATTCGGGGATCAAATTTGGTTTATTTTACGTTGCTTCCTATCTAAATTTATTAGTTTCCTCATTATTTGTAACAGTTCTTTACTTGGGCGGTTGGAATCTTTCAATTCCGTACATATTTGTTCCTGAGTTATTTGAAATAAATAAAGCGGATGGAATCTTTGGAACGACAATTGGTATCTTTATTACATTAGCTAAAACTTATTTGTTCTTGTTCATTTCTATCACAACAAGATGGACTTTACCTAGACTAAGAATGGACCAATTATTAAATCTTGGCTGGAAATTTCTTTTACCTATTTCTCTCGGTAATCTATTATTAACAACCTCTTCCCAACTCCTTTCACTGTAAACAAAAAAAAGGGATACTATATTCACGGCTTACCTCAAACAAGAGAAAGAAAAAAATTATTCCTAGATATTCCCGATATGTTCCCTATGGTAACTGGGTTCAGGAATTATGGTCAACAAACAGTACGAGCTGCAAGGTACATTGGTCAAAGTTTCATGATTACCTTATCCCAAGCAAATCGTTTCCCTGTAACTATTCAATATCCTTATGAAAAATTAATAACATCGGAGCGTTTCCGCGGTCGAATCCATTTTGAATTTGATAAATGTATTGCTTGTGAGGTATGTGTTCGTGTATGTCCTATAGATCTACCTGTTGTTGATTGGAAATTGGAAACTGATATTCGAAAGAAACGATTGCTTAATTACAGTATTGATTTCGGAATTTGTATTTTTTGTGGTAACTGCGTTGAGTATTGTCCAACAAATTGTTTATCAATGACTGAAGAATATGAACTTGCTACTTACGACCGTCACGAATTGAATTACAATCAAATTGCTTTAGGTCGTTTACCAATGTCAGTAATTGACGATTTTACAATTCGAACAGTTTTGAATTCGTCTCAAAGAAAAAAGGGGTAAATCTCTTTATTATTGGAAATTACTAGGGTTCCGTGTTGGTATAAAGGAATAAGGTCTTTCTCTTTGTTTGGTACAAATCCCAACTATAGATTGGATTATGAGAAGTACAGATTAATTTGTATTGAAAGTCTGTTAATATATACACAATTTTTTTTTTCGAAATATAGACTTTCAATTTCCAACTTCCATTTCCATTCCAATAAAGAAAAGAACGAAATCGATCCAATAACTGTACCCACATCAATTCACACCTATTAGATTTGAATTCAATTCAATCGGGAATGCCTCATAAAAAAAATTGCCTGGTCGGTTCAATAAGGTCATGAAAAAACATTTCGATTTATTTATCTCTAATTTTAATATAATGGATTTGGCTGGACCAATACATGATTTTCTTTTAGTTTTTCTAGGATCGGGTCTTATATTAGGAGGTCTGGGAGTGGTATTACTTACCAACCCGATTTATTCTGCCTTTTCATTGGGATTCGTTCTTATTTGTATATCCTTATTCTATATTCTATCAAATTCGCCTTTTGTAGCTGCTGCACAGCTCCTTATTTATGTAGGAGCTGTAAATGTTTTAATCATATTTGCTGTAATGTTCATGAATGGTTCAGACTATTCCAACAATTTTCATTTGAATCTTTGGACTATTGGGGATGGAGTTACTTCTCTGGTTTGTACAAGTATTTTTTTGTCCTTACTCACTACTATTCTAGATACGTCGTGGTACGGGATTATTTGGACTACACGATCCAACCAGATTATAGAGCAAGATTTGATAAGTAATAGTCAACAAATTGGAATTCATTTATCAACCGACTTTTTTCTTCCATTTGAACTCATTTCAATAATTCTTTTAGTTGCTTTGATAGGTGCAATTGCCGTAGCTCGTCAGTAAAAAATCTTTATAACTAGCAACAGCAATCCAAATTCAACTTTTCTGTGTTATCACATCTATTTGCCTTCAATTCTATTTGAATACCGTTTCATGTATAAATCAAATAGAAGTTTATCGATTCGATCTATTAGCAATATATTCTTTTGTTCTATACTTGTTAGATTATAAGCAATCAAATCACTTGACTTATTGTTCATATTGAAATGAATCGAAATTGGTACGGAGTTGGTCAATGATGCTCGAGCATGTACTTATTTTGAGTGCTTATTTATTTTCTATTGGTATCTATGGATTGATCACGAGCCGAAATATTGTCCGGGCCCTAATGTGTCTTGAACTTATACTAAATGCGGTTAATATAAATTTTGTAACATTTTCCGATTTTTTTGATAGTAGGCAATTAAAAGGAGATATTTTCTCAATTTTTGTTATAGCTATTGCAGCCGCTGAAGCAGCTATCGGATCAGCTATTGTTTCGTCAATTTATCGTAACAGAAAATCAATTCGTATCAATCAATCGACTTTGTTGAATAAATAAAATAGTATTTCTATTTCAAAATCAGAATATTCATAAATTCGAATTAGCATCTATAATACGTCCTAACCTCGATCATATTGGCGAAAACGTAAAAAATCAAAGTATCTTTGTTCCCTCTTATCAGTTGATCCAGAAATGGATTGATTCCAAAATTCTGGTAAATCGTTGATTGATCTGGTGTTTCAATATATGATTCATTTCCAAAATTACTAGATCCAAATTTATGAATTCAGAAATTGATAGATTCAATGTCACATTCAGTAAAGATTTATGATACATGTATAGGGTGTACTCAATGTGTCCGAGCATGTCCCACGGATGTATTAGAAATGATACCCTGGGACGGATGTAAAGCTAAACAAATTGCTTCTGCTCCAAGAACGGAGGATTGTGTTGGTTGTAAGAGATGTGAATCCGCCTGTCCAACGGATTTCTTGAGTGTTCGAGTTTATTTATGGCATGAAACAACTCGAAGCATGGGTCTAGCTTATTGATATTGATACGTTCCCCAAAACCCCACTTGAATCTATTTTGAATACATTTTTTTACTTACTGATTACCGACAAAAACCCGTACTCGAAAAAAAAAAAATTAAGAATATATATTCTATTTTTCGAGCACGGTTTTGTCTGGTTCGAGTGTATCTTGCCTTTACCACGAACTTTTTTCCTTGGTTAACAATAATTGTAGTTTTTCCGATAGCCACGGGTTTTTTCATTTTCTTTCTCCCTCATAGAGGAAATAAGGTGACTAGGGGGTATACTATATATATATGCGTGCTAGAACTCCTTCTAACGACCTATGCCTTCTGTTATCATTTCGAATTGGACGATCCATTAATACAACTCGCAGAGGATTATAAATGGATCAATTTTTTTGGTTTTTACTGGAGATTGGGAATAGATGGACTTTCCCTAGGACCCATTTTATTGACGGGATTTATCACCACTTTAGCTACGTTAGCGGCTTGGCCTGTTACTCGGAATTCCCGATTATTCTATTTCCTGATGTTAGCAATGTATAGCGGTCAAATAGGATCATTTGCTTCTCGTGACCTTTTACTTTTTTTCATCATGTGGGAATTAGAATTAATTCCTGTTTATCTACTTCTATCAGCATGGGGTGGAAAGAAACGTCTTTATTCAGCTACAAAGTTTATTTTGTACACTGCAGGAGGTTCCGTTTTTCTATTAATAGGAGTTTTGGGTATCGGTTTATATGGTTCCAATGAACCGACATTAAATTTGGAAATATTAGCGAATCGATCGTATCCCGTGGCACTGGAAATACTATTCTATATTGGATTTCTTATTGCTTTTGCTGTCAAATCACCGATTATACCCTTACATACATGGTTACCAGACACCCATGGGGAGGCCCATTACAGTACTTGTATGCTTCTGGCCGGAATCTTATTAAAAATGGGAGCATATGGCTTGGTTCGGATCAATATGGAACTATTACCACACGCTCATTCTCTATTTTCTCCCTGGTTAATCATAGTAGGTACAATGCAAATAATTTATGCAGCTTTAACATCTCCTGGCCAACGCAATTTAAAAAAAAGAATCGCCTATTCCTCTGTATCTCATATGGGTTTCATAATTATAGGAATTGGCTCGATAACTGATACAGGACTCAGCGGAGCCATTTTACAAATAATTTCTCATGGGTTTATTAGCGCTGCACTTTTTTTCTTAGCAGGAACGAGTTATGATAGAATACGTCATGGTTATCTCGACGAAATGGGCGGACTGGCTATACCAATTCCAAAGATATTCACGCTATTTAGTATCTTATCAATGGCTTCCCTTGCATTACCGGGCATGAGTGGTTTTGTTGCGGAATTGATAGTATTTTTTGGAATAATTACTAGCCAAAAATATTTTTTAATAGCAAAAATACTTATTACTTTTGTAATGGCAATTGGAATGATATTAACTCCTATTTATTCATTATCTATGTTACGGCAAATGTTTTATGGGTACAAGCTATTTAATGGCGTAAACTCTTATTTTTTTGATTCTGGACCACGGGAATTATTTGTTTTGATCTCTATTCTTCTACCCGTACTTGGTATTGGTATTTATCCGGATTTCGTTCTGTCACTATCAGTGGACAAGGTCGAAGCTATTCTATCTAATTTTTTTATAGAGAATTTTCATGAATAAAAAAAAGAAAAAAATTGAATTGTAACCAAACCCCTTTGGCGTTTGTGAGAACCTTTTGAATCAAGTAGTGGAGTGATTCAAAAGGTTCTCGGCGGTTTCCACTCAGTTTCGTTTATATATATGCGCTGTCCTATGTTTGTCTTCATCAGGCCCTTTCTTTTCTTCAATTTGCAATTCAATTAGATGGGAATTGTTAATTAAATGAACCATAACTATGTAACCCTATTCCTAATAGATTGACCCCGAAATAACATATCCAAATTATAACAAAGCCCATAGAAGCCACAATTGCGGAATTAAAACCTTCCGATTTTTTATTTGTTCGAGTATGGAAATAAATCCCGAATATAGTCCAAGTAATAAATGCCCAAGTTTCCTTTGGATCCCAATTCCAATATGATCCCCATGCCTCATTAGCCCATACTGCGCCTGAAAGAATACCTATGGTTAAAAAGATAAATCCTAGACTAATAATATGATAACTCCAATGATCCAATTGTTGAATTAATTGATACCTGTAATAATTTCTAGCAGAAAAAAAATAAGTATTTAGTAAAACATTGGTTTTTGCATTCATGTATTGTATTTCACCGAAGGAAAATGACTCAGTTACAGTTCCATTTAATAATTTATTGCTTTTACAAAAAATCCTTATCACTTTTCGAAATGTAATGACTAGAAGAGCTGTGGATAATAATGATCCGCATAAAAGAGCTGCATAGCCGAATACCATCATACTTACGTGCATCATTAACCACTGAACTTGTAGAGCGGGCACTAATATTCCGGATTGATGCATTTTGGTTAACAAACACGAAGTTGCAAAGCCTTGGGTAAAAATAGCACTTGGCGCGGTTATTGCGCTTAAATGATTTTTATGTTTTAAAATCCTATGAATAATGGAGAAACTCCATGACAGAAAGATTAATGATTCATATAAATCACTTAATGGGAAATGCCCCGAATAAATCCAACGAATTACTAATAATCCTGTTAGACAGAAAAGGGTAGCTATCATCCCCTTTTCTGATGAATCATATAGTCCTACGATTTCATCGACTAATAAGGTTATTAAATGAATTGTAATTCCAATTGAAATGACCGAAAATGATATATGAGTTAATATATGTTCTAAAGTTGAAAATATCATAAATAAAAAATGCAATTTAAAGTAAAAAGTGAAAGTCTCTTGAGTATATGGAATGGAAATCGGAAATTCAATTCATTATAGGGTTTTTATATATCTTTTAGAAGATGTTATGCCGCCACTCGGATTCGAACCGAGATGCTCTAGCACTGCTTCCTAAGAGCAGCGTGTCTACCGATTTCACCATAGCGGCTTGCTAGAAATAATAATAACTTATTTTTATTTAATCGTCGAGATTGAAAGACAAAGTTGCAATGAAATACTTTTTATTTTTAGGAAGCATTCAATTGATGAATAAAAACATGTTTCAATAGAGATTGAAACAGTCTCTTTTTTATCGTTTTATTTAGTTATTTAAGGTTTCAGTTTTATTTAACTTAACAATAACATATTCTTTTTTATGGATCACGATCACAATTTAAGCATAATATCCAATAATTCAAAAAATTTTATTTAATTTGCATAACTTTTGTCTTGTGATAATCGTTAGGTTTTTTTCAGTATGAATTTGTCTTAGGGTTTATCAAACCAATTAGGTATTGAGCTATACATATTATATAAAAGAATTTAGATTTCTATCGTCCTACTTCAAAAATTTATTTCTAAATCCGAATTCTAAAAATCGATATTTTTAGATTGATCCTCCCTTTCAAACATAGGATTTTTTTATTACTTATAAATTGCATACTATTCGTATAGAAATTAGAAATACGCCGAAATGGCGAAAGACGCTTTTCTCATTCTCACTTGGAGTCATGATTCAGAAAGTTAAAAAAAAAGAAGTATAATTCAAAATTAGTTTCAACAACTCATTGCTTTTGTCTAAAGATTTTAATTTATGCTATAGAATAGCATAGATTAAAATAGAAAAGGAGAAATATAAAAAAAAAAAAAAAAAGAAAAGACAAAACAAAACCTTATTAACCTTATTATTGTCTTATTTATAAGTGGGTGGGTGATGGGGAAATTAAGAATCCCCATCCCGGGAATGAAAAGCATATTCAAATACAAATAAAGGCAAAACTCTCAATTTTTTATTTTTTTATTTGAAAAAAAAAAGTACCAATTCAGTAGCCAAATCCATTGGTTCAAAACAGTAGGGAATGGAAATCATTATTTATTACTTACTTTTTCTATTTCTATTTTTTTTTTACTTCTATTTTTCTATTCTATATTAGAAATATTTTTCTATTCTATATTAAAAAATTGAATCTAAATTCGAAACTAAATCGGCTCGTTTTTGGAGTCAGGTGGATGCGGATTCCAATTATTCCAACGTTTTATTAATTATTTGTCGTACAAAAAACTTTTTGAATTCCCGGTCGAAAGGGATTTCGCTAATGAAAAAGCTTTCAGCGCTGCCCAATATCCCCCTTTTTTCCAAATATTTTTACGAATACGTTTTTTTAATATAGAACTACGTTTTTTTGGAACTGCCATTCAAAAAATAAAAAGTTATTCATTGCAAAAATTGGATGTGAAAGACATCTATTGTTTAAAATGTTTAAAACAAATCTTTTTTTTTTTTCAATTCCTATTCCATACAATATCTGAGGCAAAAAAATTTGTATTTCGGAGTTATTTGTGATACCTTTCTATCTCTGTCTCTTTTTGGGATGTTCCGTTTGTACATAAAAAATACATATCGAACAAGCTTAAGAACCCTTACCTACCTAATAAAAAACTTGAATTTTTTTCTTTTCTAGTAATTGGTTATTAATTGGTTATTCAATGCCATTTATTAGAATAGAACATAATCAATCAATCCCAAATTAAACTCGTTAATTATTCTGAATAAACAAACAAAAATACCTAGATAAACAAACAAAAATACCTAGTTCTTTTTTTTTTTATTAGGCAAAGTTATGGGACATCCGATGATTGATATCATTGATATCAAAATAAAATACTTCTTTTTTTTGTCCAATTTTTTAGTCTTGATATAGGTCCATAAATTTTTGTAATAGGGAATAATAATGGAAATTGGAATTTGCTGCTACGTTTTCCTAAAAATCTTACTTAGTATAAAATAATCCGTTATTTTTCACTTTGAAATTTGTGAAGTAGTTGAGAAGTTGAGAAAGGTTCAAACTAACTACGAATAGAAAATTCCATTTTAGTTTCAGTTTCTTTTTTAATACTTTAGTAATCTCTTTTAAAAGAGATAAGAACCGGTGAATCAGAAACAATTAATTAAGAATAAAAAAAAAATTATTATTTTTATGGAACATACATATCAATATTCTTGGATCATACCTTTCGTTCCGCTTCCAGTTCCTATGTTAATAGGAGTGGGACTTCTACTTTTTCCAACGGCAACAAAAAATCTTCGCCGTATTTGGGCTTTTCCTAGTATTTTTTTGTTAAGTATAGTTATGATTTTTTCGGTCAATCTATCTATTCAGCAAATAAATAGGAGTTCTATCTATCAATACATATGGTCTTTGACCATCAATAATGATTTTTCTTTCGAGTTCGGACACTTTATTGATCCGCTTACTTCTATTATGTCAATATTAGTCACCACAGTTGGAATTCTGGTTCTTTTTTATAGCGACAATTATATGTCTCATGATCAAGGATATTTGAGATTTTTTGCTTATATGAGTTTTTTCAATACTTCAATGTTGGGATTAGTTACAAGTTCTAATTTGATACAAATTTATATTTTTTGGGAATTGGTTGGGATGTGTTCTTATCTATTAATAGGGTTTTGGTTCACACGACCTAGTGCGGCAAGTGCTTGTCAAAAAGCCTTTGTAACTAATCGTGTAGGGGATTTTGGTTTATTATTAGGAATCTTAGGCCTTTATTGGACAACGGGTAGTTTCGAATTTCGGGATTTGTTCGAAATATTCAATAACTTGATTTATAATAAGGAGGTTAACTTTTTATTTGTTACTTTGTGTGCCTTTCTATTATTTGGCGGCGCAGTTGCTAAATCCGCACAATTTCCCCTTCATGTATGGTTACCTGATGCCATGGAGGGTCCTACTCCTATTTCGGCTCTTATCCACGCCGCTACTATGGTAGCAGCGGGAATTTTTCTTGTAGCTCGTCTTCTTCCACTTTTCATAGCGATACCGTACATAATGAATCTAATATCTTTTATAGGTATAATAACAGTATTATTAGGAGCCACTTTAGCTCTTGCTCAAAAAGATATTAAGAAAAGTTTAGCCTATTCTACAATGTCTCAATTGGGTTATATGATGTTAGCTCTAGGTATGGGGTCTTATCGAGCCGCTTTATTTCATTTGATTACTCATGCTTATTCGAAAGCCTTGTTATTTTTAGGATCCGGATCAATTATTCATTCAATGGAAGCTCTTGTTGGGTACGTTCCAGATAAAAGCCAGAATATGGCTCTTATGGGCGGGTTAAGAAAGCACGTGCCAATTACAAAAACTGCTTTTTTATTAGGTACACTTTCTCTTTGTGGTATTCCACCTCTTGCTTGTTTTTGGTCAAAAGATGAAATTCTTAATGATAGTTGGTTATATTCACCGATTTTCGCAATAATTGCTTCTTTCACAGCCGGATTAACTGCATTTTATATGTTTCGGATTTATTTACTTACTTTTGAAGGACATTTAAACGTTCGTTTTCAAAATTACAGTGGCAAAAAAGGAAATTCCTTCTATTCAATATCTCTATGGGGTAAAGAAGAGCCAAAATCGATTAAAAAAAGTTTTCCTTTAGTTGCTTTATTAAAAAAAAATAATAATGAAAGGGAAAGGACTTCTTTTTTTTCGAAGAAAACATACCGAATGGATACTCATGTAACAAAAATGCCTTTTCTTACTATTTTTCCTTTTTGTCCTACAAAGACTTTTTTTTATCCCCATGAATCGGACAATACTATGCTATTCTCTATGCTTATATTAGTCTTATTTCCTTTGTTTGTTGGAGCCATAGGAATTCCCTTTAATCAAGAAGGAAACAATTTTGATATCTTAGCAAAATTGTTAACTCCGTCTATAAATCTTTTACATCAAAATTCAAATCATTTTTTTGATTGGTATGAATTCTTGCCAAATGCAACTTTTTCGGTTAGTATAACGTTTTTTGGAATATTTATAGCGGCTTTTTTATATAAACCCTTTTATTCATCTTTCCAAAACTGGAATGGACTCAATTTATTTACTAAAAGAGTCAATAATAGTCAAAGGGTTTTGGGAGATAAAATTATCAATTTGCTATATGATTGGTCATATAATCGTTTTTATATAGATGCTTTTTATGCACTATCCTTAACTCAATGGATAAGAGGATTAGCTCAACTAACCCATTTGTTCGATAGACGAGTGATTGATGGAATTACGAATGGGGTTGGTAT